TTTAGAAATATATTAGAAAGATATGGATCTCCCCGGATAGGGTTTGAACCTACGACCAATCGGTTAACAGCCGACCGCTCTACCGCTGAGCTACCGAGGAAAAATGTGGAGAGTTTAATCTTATAAAGATTCAAAGACTCTTTCTTATTATTCGAGGCCGCCCTATGATCAGGGCGTTATTTGTTAAAATACCCAAAGCTTTCTTCGAAGATTTATGTACCTTGCGTACATCTTAAACTCTAATCTTTATTATAGGAGAAAAAGGTAGTGATAGCAATCCCATTACCTCCCCGCAGAGAGCCTCCAGGACAGGGAGACAAGGGGAGGCGGTTAACCATCACCAAGATGTTCTCCACTCCACTGGACCCCCCCTCCCCCGAAATGCTTTTTGATCAATCACCAATCACTAGTTTCGATTTCTCAGAACATAGTAAAATATTCATATGATTGAAGAATATCATTCTTAATAATTAGAATAATTAACATTAAGATGTTACCAATAATTAATCCAAAGTAAGAAGATATTCTACCTCCTTCCCCATATCGCATTCCTTCTCCTCCGAAGAAACTTAAAATACCAATTCCGTTGACGATTCCATCAATTATCCATTGATCAAAAAAACAGATGGATTTACTTAATGTCCGTGTACCTTCAATAAATATCACATTATACAAGTTGTCGATATAACCACGATAATATGACCAATTGGATAAGAATTTGAAGAAGCAACCCCAAAAACCTTTTGGTTTGGGATCAATTTCTTCTCGTAAATCCCGCGAAGAGACTGGACCATAGATAAAGGAAGAGATAAAAATTCCTCCCAATGCTATGCTAACCGAAAGTATTGATTTTTGAAAAAAGTCTACCAAATTCTCGGAATTATCTTTATGAAACGAATCGGTGAGAGGAGCTAGCAAATCGGATAATAAGTCTGAACTGATTCCTTCATGGGAGAAAGGAACCCCTATAAATCCAATAAATAGTGTTGGTATTGCCAGAGAAACAAGAGAAAATAACATCGAATTGTCTGATTCTTTGGGATATAAAAGATTCTCCTTTCTTATCTCCCTATTTATTGGAACAAAAGCATCTTCTGAGATTTCATTCGGATTATCAGATCCTTCAACATCTAAAAGAACATTAAATGATTTTTTCCTATTTAGAGACTTATTTCTTCTTCTTTTCTCCGGTGGAGAAAAAACATTTTCTGGAATTTCATCAGAATCACCAGTTTGATCGGAAAAGGATGTATACGAATCATTTAAAAAAACTTTATCTCGGTCATATAGGGTTTGAAGATTTCCCCAAATAGACTTATAAGATACAGATTTATCAGTATCTTTATATAAATTACCACGGAAATCTCCCTCGAAAGTAACAAAGTACATACGGAACATATAAAACCCGGTTAATCCTGCTGTACACCAAGCTATCCAACCCAGAGAAGCAGACGATATCCAACTATCAACAAGAATTTCGTCTTTGGACCAAAAACAAGCGAAAGGTGGAATGCCACATAGAGAGAGTGTACCTAAAAGAAAAGTAGTTCCAGTTATTGGCATATACTTTCGTAAACCACCCATAAAACTCATATTTTGACTTTTTTCGGGGGAATACCCAACAATAGGTTCCATCGAATGAATAACTGAACCAGATCCAAGAAATAATAAAGCTTTGGAATAAGCATGTGTTATGAGATGAAATAAGGCGGCTCGATAAGAACCAATCCCTAGGGCTAACATCATATATCCTGGTTGAGACATAGTAGAATAAGCTAAACCTCTTTTAAGATCTTTCTGAGTGAGAGCTATCGTAGCTCCCAATAAAGCTGTTATCCCACCGACCCAGGCGATAATATTCATTGTGAAAGGTAAAGCTTCGAAGAAATTGAACATCCGAGCCACAAAAAATATTCCTGCTGCTACCATTGTAGCTGCATGGATAAGAGCTGAAATCGGAGTAGGTCCCTCCATTGCATCGGGTAACCATACATGAAGTGGAAATTGTGCAGATTTAGCTGCTGGACCTAAAAATAATAGAGGAGCACACGTATTTGCAAGGAGTAAATTAACCCTATTGCTATCAATTAGCTCATTAAACCGTTCAGATAAATTGTGGATGTCGAAACTACCTGTTATCCAATAAATACCCAATATACCCAACAATAATCCAAAGTCTCCTACACGATTTGTTACAAAAGCTTTTTGACAAGCATTAGCGGCACTGGGTCTAGAAAACCAGAAACCTATTAATAAATAGGAACACATTCCAACTAATTCCCAAAAAATATAAATTTGTATTAGATTGGGACTAAGAACTAAACCTAACATGGAAGCAGTGAAAAGACTGAGATAAGAAAAAAACCTTACATATCCCTGGTCATGGGACATGTAACTGTCACTGTAAATCATAACCAAAATCCCTACACTAGTAACTGATACTAACATTGTAGAAGTAAGCGGATCAATCAAAAAACCTATTTGTAGAGAAATATTTTTATTGAAAACCCAAGACCATAATAATTGATGGATGGGATTGCCTCTAATCTGTTGCCAGGAAATAGAGAAAGAAATAAACATGGCTATACTTAGCAAAAATATGCTAATGATAGCACATATACGACGAAGACTTTTAGTTGCTTTCGGGAAGAAAAATAATCCCAATCCGACTAACATAGAAGCTACAAATGGACATACAGGGACAATCCAAATATTTTTATATAATAGTTCCATAAACCTATTAGAATTAAATTAAACCTTATTTTATCTTTCTCTCCCATCCACGTCTAAGTTGACTCATGATAAATTGGAGTTCCAATATATTAACGATGAAAGATCTATTCCATCTGGGTGAAATTTCTGGGTGAAAAAAGCACCCCATTTTTTTCCGTTTTTTTCCTCATTCAAGGAGTAGAATATTCAAAAAACTTGTTTCTTCGTTGATCGAAAGAATATATGAGATAATAATATTAGAAAATCTAGTTAATTACTTATTTATCGAGTTTAGCTATTTGGATTCGAAATACTCCAATTCTTATATATAATCCTTTTAGTAATATTTTTATCAGAACAAATATCGTAATGAGTACATATGCAATAATTGACACCGGGGGTGAACAGTTACGGGTAGAACCAGGTAGGTTCTATGATGTTCGTTATTCCGCATCATTGAAACCGAAGATATTAGCCCCGAATACTAAAATATTAATATATCGAGTATTATTGATTCGTGATAAATCCACAATAAATCTTGGACATCCCTGGTTAGAAAATGCAATCGTTAAAGGAAGAATTTTACACTCTTCTTTCGGGAATAGACTAACAATATATAAAATGCATTCTAAGAAAAAAACGAGACGTAAGTTAGGATATCGACAAGATTTAGTTCGATTTGTAGTGGATTCTATCTGTTTGAATGGAGAGGAATTATAAAATCGAATAATTCGTATCCATTATACATCGAAATCATTAATGGAATAATCTTTGAGGGAGTGGAAATAGAAACTCTCTTTAATCTTTTCAATTGAGAATCAGTTAATAGTTATATTATTAAGGTATTTCCATTATGGCAGTTCCGAAAAAACGTACTTCCAAATCAAAAAAGCGAATTCGTAAAAGTGTTTGGAGAGAAAAAACTAAAAAAATCGCCTTAAAAGCTTTTTCTTTAGCTCAATCTATTCTAACTGGTCGTTCAAAAAGTTTTTATTACACAACGAACGAAAAAGTATCTGAATCAACGGAATAATAATAAGCTGATGGTTCAACTAATCCCTGGTATATCTTATTCCATCCGAGTAAATAGAGATAAAAAAAAAATATATATATATATTATCTTGTAGCGTTTTCGAAAAAAAAAATGATTGAGAGTGATTAAGGAAAAGAACAAAAAAATAATTTGAATATTCTGACTAAATAGCTATTTATTTGATAAATTAATAGAAGATAGTATAACTAAACCACTTGTTTGTTATTTTTACTTCTCACCAATCTCGGGAGTATAAATCTCCCGGGAGAATATGAAGATATTGCATATTTTTCCTTTGTTTTTACACAAAATTATTCAATTTATGAAAAACGATATGAAACTCATTTAATTTTTATTAAAATTTTTACCTATATACTTCGTCGAGGAAATAGTATTCCTAATACTATTTCGGAATAGCGGGATTTGAACCCACGACCTCCATCACCCCAAGATGGCACGCTACCAAACTGCGCTATATTCCGAAATAAAAAAATTTTATCGCTTCAATTTTATTGTTATATCATTGAAATATGATATTTCTTCTTGTGAGAGAAAAAATATTGACTATCAATTGTTTATTATGCTAATATCACTAATAGGCCGCTATGGTGAAACAGGTAGACACGTTGCTCTTAGGAAGCAGTGCTAACGCATCTCGGTTCGAATCCGAGTAGCGGCATTCTATCATCCTATCCCAATAAAACCTTCACTAATATATTATAATCCTATTAATTATCTAATAAGATCTTTTTAATACTCATAGAATCTTATTGATGTAGGAAATAGTAACTACGATAAATATTATTATGGAAAATGTATTTGATCACATCTCCTTCTTTTTTCTTTCTGTAGCTACTGCCTCTTATTGGGGAAATCTAGTTTATAAAACTGGGAAACTAAGTGATTTGGGAAAACAAAGTATAAAAATTGCTTTCATTTGTATAACAGGATTCTTGATAACCCGATGGATCCATGCTAACCATTTACCATTAAGCAATTTATATGAATCATTTATGTTTCTCTCGTGGAGTTTATCTCTATTGCATATAAACTTGGAATTGAAAAGTCAAAATAATGATTGGTTGGGCGCAATTACTGCACCAAGTGCCATGTTAACGCACAGCTTTGCTACTTTAGGTCTTCCAAAAGAAATGCAACAATCTACAATGTTAGTACCTGCTTTACAATCGCATTGGTTAATGATGCATGTCAGTATGATGATATTGAGTTATGCTACCCTTTTATGTGGATCCCTGTTAGCAATAACTTTGCCAATTATTACATATGATAATACAAATAAATCTATATTTAGTACTAATACCAAATTCTATCTATTATTCTTCCCTCGCGAAAGAAATAGCTATTTATATACACAAATAGAAAGTGATTTAGAAAGTGATTCAATAAACACTTTCTATTTGTTATCCAGAGATTTTCGTAAATGCCAATTGATTCAACAACTAGATCAATGGAGTTATCGTACAATTAGCTTAGGTTTTCCCTTCCTAACAATAGGTATCCTCTCTGGAGCGGTATGGGCTAATGAAGCATGGGGATCTTATTGGAGCTGGGATCCTAAAGAAACATGGGCATTAATTACCTGGCTTATATATGCAATTTATTCACATACTAGAATGACTAAAGGATGGCAAGGAAAACAATCTGCAACTGTAGCTTCTTCCGGATTTTTTATCATTTGGGTCTGTTACTCGGGCGTCAATCTCTTAGGAATCGGTCTGCACAGTTACGGATGGTTAATTCGATAATTATTCAAACTTGATTAGATAAAAACTTGATTAGATAAAAATAGTAAATTGATAGGGATTTTTCATAATACGATATGGACTCGGAAAAAACCAAAAAAAAATAAAATTTTGTTATTTTTTTGGTTTTTTTCGAATAGTAAAATGTTTAAAAAGAGTGATTTGATAATTAATAGTATCCACTTTTTTTTTTTTAATCTCATTGAGAATGATTCTTCAGTCCAAGAAAAAAAATTTCTAAGAAGAATACTCACATTTATCTCTCTGAACGATTGACTGGGGGAAGGAAAAAATACAATGACATAGAAATTTTTACTTTTCTTATATTTTAATCGGTAGAACCCACTAATATTGAGATAAAATATATTCTACCTTAGTATTCCATAGAGGTAGTACCAGATTGGGATAAAGACCAATACCTATTATTGGTAATAAGAGACAAAGTGAAATAAAAATCTCTCGTGGTCCAGAATCTATAAGAGATGGAGCTGGGGTATTAGAAATCTTATATCCATAAAACATTTGACGTAACATGGAAAGCAAATAAATAGGAGTTAGTATTATCCCAATTGCTTCAATTATTGTAATTACTACTTTGAAAGTAAATGAATAGTTTTGACTAGTAACAATCCCCAAGAATACCATTAATTCTGACACGAAACCGCTCATACCCGGCAATGCCAGAGATGCGAGTGAAAAGATACTAAACATGGTGAATAATTTAGGCATTGAGATAGCTATTCCGCCTAGTTGATCAAGGAAAAGAGTACGTGTCCTGTCATAGCTTGTTCCGGCTAAAAAAAAGAGTGCTGCACCGATCAATCCATGAGAAATCATTTGTAATATAGCTCCATTGAGACCTGTATTTGTTATAGAACCGATTCCGATCGAGACAAAACCCATATGAGAGACAGATGAATAAGCTATTCTTCTTTTTAGATTACGTTGATTTAATGAGATTAAAGATGCATAAACAATTTGAGCTGCTCCAAACATTACCATCCACGGAGCAAATATGGAATGAGCACGAGGCAACAATTCCATATTAATCCGAATCAATCCATATCCCCCCATCTTTAAAAGGATTCCTGCCAAAAGCATACATGTACTATAATGTGCTTCTCCATGAGTATCTGGCAACCAAGTATGAAAAGGGAAAATTGGTGATTTTACCGCATAAGCTATCAAAAAACCGGAATAAATAATTATTTCTAATGTTATGGGATATGACCGAGTTGCTAGAGATTGAATATCAAACAATGGTCCATTGTTTCCATAAAGGCCTATTGTTGAAGCTCCTACTAGAATAAAAATAGAACCACCTGCTGTATACAAAATAAACTTTGTGGCCGAATATAGACGTCTTTTTCCACCCCACATAGATAAAAGTAAGTAAATAGGAATTAATTCTAATTCCCACATGAAAAAAAAGAGTAAAATATCTTGAGAAGCGAATAATCCTATTTGACCGCTGTACATTGCTAACATCAAGAAATGAAATAATTTTGTATTTCGTGTGACTGGCCAAGCTGCTAAAGTTGCTAGAGTGGTGACAAAACCTGTTAATAAAATGAGCCCCATGGAAAGACCATCAATACCTAATCTCCAATGGAAATTAATAAAATCTATCCAGTTATAATCTTCCTCTAATTGGATAGATTGGTCGTTGATGTGAAAATGGCAACAAAAAGTATAGGTTATTAAAAGGAATTCTATTATACAAATACCTAAAGTATACCATCGAATAATTTTATTTCCTTCATTAGGAAATAATGGAATTAATAAGCCGGCACATATAGGTAGAAGAACAATTATGGTTAGCCAAGGTAAACTGCTCATGAAGGATATAAAAGATTTTAATATAAGACCCATACTGAATCTGTATGGGTCTTCTTATGAAACAGAAAAATATAGTAATCTTTTTCTTTCTATCAAAATCAAAAATTGCTTAGTAAGCTAGACCCATACTGCGAGTTGTTTCAGCTCCTAAATAAACACGTACGCTCAAAAAATCTGTCGGGCAGGCCGATTCACATCTTTTGCAACCCACACAGTCTTCTGTTCTAGGAGCAGAAGCAATCTGATTGGCTTTACATCCATCCCAAGGTATCATTTCCAAAACATCTGTTGGACAAGCTCTTACACATTGGGTACAACCGATACATGTATCATAAATCTTTACTGAATGCGCCATTGGATTTATACTCCTATTAATCTTAGATATCGAAAAAACTAACTATTGATATAGAAAGAACTAACTATTCTAAAATAATCTTTCTCTCTCTATCGTTAAAAACTAGTAGATTAAAACAAGAACAAATTCTATAATCTTGGTACTTATTTCAGATACTATTAATATAACAATTTAAACGTTATAAAATTTCCTAATATATATTATGCAAAATAATATCTCTATATTCATCCGTTCGAATAATCAAGTAAATAATACGATTATTTGAATGAATGAAAGGGATTAGTTATTATGGATCCATCTAAGGATATAAGATCATTAATTACCATTTTAACAAATTAAATTGATCAATACGAGTTGATTTTCTATTACGATAGATAGTTAAAATGATACCTAATCCGATAGCAGCTTCAGCAGCTGCAATAGCTATCACAAAGATAGAAAATATTTCTCCTTTTCGTTCTTGAGTATCGAAATAATTAGAGAATGTTACAAAATTTATATTAACTGCATTAAAAATTAGCTCTAGACACATAAGTGCTCGAATCATGTTTCGACTCGTGATTAATCCGTAGAAACCGATACAGAAAAGATAAGCACCTAAAATAAGTGCATTTTCGATCATAAAAGATTAACTCCTTATAATAATTTAATAATTGGGATGAAAAAAAAAAAAGACTCGTAGAAACATTTTTATTGATTAAAAGAGAGATAAATCCTCTTTAGATTCCGAAGCTTTATTATCAGCTGTTTCTACTACCCTTTCCTGACGGGCTATAGTGATTGCTCCTATTAGAGCAACTAAGAGAAGGATGGAAAGAAGTTCGAAAGGAAGCAGAAATTTAGTTAATAATTGAGACCCAATAAGCTGAACATCAGTTGTCAATTTTTGTTCCACAAACTTCGTTGAATGTTTAGTCAGATATATCTCAGACCATGATGCATCTGGAATCATTATAGTCAATAATATGAAGAGACTTGTACAGGCTCCTAAAGTAATATTATCCCCTACATTTGAAAATGAAAAAAGAGTTCTATTCTTTGGTTTATCCATTAACATTACAGCAAATACGATTGAAACATTTACAGCTCCTACATAAATCAATACTTGAGCAGCAGCTACAAAATCAGCATTCGGTACGGGATATAGAAGAGATATACATATAAAAACTAGTCCCAATAAGAATGCGGAATAGACTATATTGGTAAGTAATACCACTCCTAAACTTCCTAAAAGGATACCTAATTCTATAATTACTAAAATAACTTTATGGATTGGTTCAGGTAAAATCATTTTATCTAATCATTCAAATTTTTTCTATTCAGATACAAATATCTGGTAATAATGAGAGATTTATCTTTTGCAAATCCCTTTTATTTCTTTTTGTCTCTTCATAAATATTCGATCCATCTGCTCGAAATATATCCGTTATAATAAAGAATCTCTTGATGAAAGTAGTAATAAGAAATAATTGGAGAAGAAAAAGACTCGCCTGAGTCTTTTTCTCCCTCTTCAGGTGAAGATTTTCTCTAAAGATTAGTAACACTTCTTGAATCAGGATGTCCTTCCATAACTCCTTTGGATAAATAATTTAAACTCGAAACAGGTTGAGTGGTAGGATCTTGAACTACCGATATGGGTAAACGTCCTAAAGCAATTTGATCATAATTCAATTCATGTCGATCATAAGTCGAAAGTTCATATTCTTCTGTCATTGACAAACAATTTGTTGGACAATATTCGACACAATTGCCGCAAAAAATGCAGACTGCAAAGTCAATACTATAATTTTTCAACTGTTTCTTTCTCACACTTTCCCTCAATTCCCAATCAACGACAGGTAAATTGATTGGACACACACGAACACATACTTCACAAGCGATACATTTATCGAATTCAAAATGGATCCGTCCACGAAATCGTTCTGATGGGATCAATTTTTCATACGGATACTGAATAGTCATAGGTAATCGATTCATATGGTCTAATGTAACCATAAAACCTTGACCAATATATCTTGCAGCTTGTATTGCTTGTTGACCATAAATTTGAAGCCCATTCACCATAGCGAACATGAGGTAAATATCCTTGAAGAATTAATTGAATCTTTTCTATCTCTGAGTTCTTTACGTGTTAAAGAAATTTATGAGTATGATTCAGAAGATGATATAGATATAATCTATTAATCTAATAATAAAATTTGAAAAGAAGCTGTTAGCAGTAAATTTCCCAAAGCAACGGGCAAAAGAAATTTCCAACCAAGATCCAACAGTTGGTCTATTCTCACTCTCGGTAATGTCCATCTCGTCATAATAGAGATGAATAGGAATAAATAAGCTTTAGTTAATGTGATGATAATACCTATTATTGCATTGATAATATCAAAGGTTCCATTAGTAAGAATCCAAGTGATTTGATTAGAAGTTGGTAAGAATGGAATTGATAAATCCCATCCTCCCAGATAAAGAACTGTTACAAACAATGAAGAAACTAATAGGTTTAGATAGGAACCAACATAAAATAGACCAAATTTGATACCTGAGTATTCTGTTTGGTAACCCGCTACCAATTCTTCTTCCGCTTCCGGTAGATCAAAAGGTAATCGTTCACACTCTGCCAACGAAGAGATGAAAAAAATTATAAAACCTATAGGTTGACGCCACAAATTCCATCCTAAGATACCATATTTAGACTGTGCATCAACTATATCAATTGTACTTAAACTGTTGGATAAATATAGTCGATGGTATTGATGAAACTACCATCTCTACTTCAAAACCGTACATGAAATTTTCACTTCATACGGCTCCTCAAAGGTTATTGAGAATAACTTTGTCTAAAATAATTATCATCTTATGAAATGATTAAATTTATAAAATGATTAAAAGTATTCTGAGATTAACCAAAGAGATTCTGTTTGCTAGAAGAAATAATAGCTTCTGAATCTATCTCAACCTTTCTAATTCTCTAGTACTTCAGACTCAAATATAGTAAGAATTTTGGTAGAATCAATAGAAAGAATTCTTTTATTAATAAAGTCTTTCTCTACTTGTAAAGAGCGACTAACTAGATATAAAAGATATTTCATATTGGAACAAATATTTAGCAATAATATGAGTATTTTACTAATTTTTTAAAAGACTTAGGTAATTATTGAAAGGATTACTTCGTTCCAGATAGTCATTGTTTTAGTAGATAGGAATATACTTAAGATTGGGGTTATAAGGAAGTACGGCTTAGTCATCTCTACCAATGCTAAGTCCTTATCCATTAAATATCTAGAATAAGAAAAAACTATTTATTCATCTGTTTCATCAACCTCTTGTGTATTTTTGTGTTCCTGGCCATCTACTTCTGCTCGATTTTTAGTATGATTGTAGAAAATTCATACTCATCTTCTGCCCCCGCGTCAGGTTTTTACAACTCCTGGGGTACACAGTTCTTACTGGTTGTGCATGCTTTCACTCCTGTACATAGAGGATGGGGCTTGATTCTATCACTGCAATACGCTGTTTAATTTCACCCATATGACTATCTAGTTTTTATTTGGAGGAAGATAAAGAAATAATTTATACTAAATTTCTTTTTTTTTTTTTTTTTTCAACGAATCGCACGTGGAGATATAGATAATACGCATAGAGCTAAAGGAATTTCATAACTGATAGATTGAGCAGCAGCTCGAAGACCACCTAAAAAAGAATATTTGTTGTTTGAACCGTAACCTGCCATAAGGAGTCCAAGCGGAGCAATACTTGAAACGGCAATCCAGAAAAATACACCTATACCCAAATCAGCTAAAATTATGTGTTTCCCAAAAGGTATTACTAAATAACTCAAAAATACTGGTGTGACTACTATAGCGGGTCCAACAGTGAATAACCAAATATCACCTCTTGCGGGAATAATATCTTCTTTCAATAGGAGTTTGATTCCATCTGCCAAAGCCTGAATAATTCCCAAAGGTCCGGCATATTCGGGTCCAATACGTTGTTGTATCCCTGCCGATACTTTTCGTTCGAGCCATACAATAACTAATACTCCTAGTGTAACTCCTACTATAGTAATGAGAATAGATACTATAATCCAAGTTAATTCAATAAATTCTTTTGATAGTTCCGATTCAGAAAAGAGTATAATACCTTGTTTTTCAACACCTGTTACATCAAGTACCATCTTAACGATCAACCTCTCCCATGATAATATCGATACTACCCAATATTGTCATAATATCTGCTAATTTCAGTCCTTTCACCAATTGAGGAAGGATTTGCAAATTGATAAAACCGGGTGGACGAATTTTCCATCTCCAAGGAAAGACATTATCATCTCCAATTAAAAATATTCCTAATTCTCCTTTAGGAGCTTCTATCCGTACATAATGCTCTTGTTTGGGTAACTTAAAAGTAGGGGAAGATTTCTTACTAATAAATTGATAGTCAAAATCATTCCATTCCGAAATTTTTTGTTGATTAAGGCGTCGAGCTTCCAAGTTTTCGTAAGGGCCTCCTGGAATAACTTTCAAAGCTTGTTGAATAATTTTTACAGATTCTCTCATTTCGCCAATTCGTACCAAGTAACGAGCTAATGAATCTCCTTCTTTTTGCCATTGAATCTGCCAATCCAATTCATCATAGCATTCGTAATGATCTACTTTACGAAGATCCCATCGAACTCCTGAGGCCCGTAGCATAGGTCCTGATAAGCCCCAATTTATTGCTTCTTCCCTACCAATAAAGCCTACACCCTCCACTCGTTTTAAGAAAATGGGATTATTTGTAATAAGCTGTTCATATTCATCAACTTTTGGTAAGAAATAATCGCAAAAGTCTAGACATTTGTCCACCCAACCGTAAGGTGAGTCTACAGATACTCCTCCAATACGGAAATAATTATGCATCATCCGCATTCCCGTAGCAGCTTCGAACAAATCATATATCATCTCCCTTTCTCTAAATATATAAAAAAAAGGAGTTTGTGCACCAACATCAGCCATGAAAGGTCCTAGCCATAATAAATGGGAGGCAATGCGGCTTAACTCTAACATAATTACTCTTATATAACTGGCTCTCTTAGGTATTTGAATATTGGCCAATTTTTCCGGTGCATTCACTGTTATTGCTTCTGTAAACATGGTGGCTAGATAATCCCATCGTGTTACATAAGGAAGATATTGTATAATCGTTCTGTTCTCAGCAATCTTTTCCATTCCTCTATGGAGATAGCCTAGTATCGGTTCACAATCAATGACATTTTCACCATCTGAAGTAACAATCAGTCGAAGAACACCATGCATCGATGGATGCTGAGGACCCATACTTACTATCATGGGATCTTTCTTTGTAGCAAGCATGGTCATATTTTATTTCCCTCTCATATATTCTATAGGGTTAGCTTATGTAAAAAAATTTAAATCCTTATTAATAATGTCATGTCTATACATTAAAACGGAAGTAATAAGATCTATGTAATCCATTTAACGGATTTTGAGTCCACGAATACCTAACTTACTTATTAAGTTTTCATAACAATTTATATCGTTCTTGGATAGGTAAAATAAAAGTCGTTTGCGTTTCCCCAGCATTTTCCACAACCCCCTTTGGGATGAATAGTCTTTGGAATGTTGTTTTAGATGGGAAGTAAGTTTGATAACTCGATTAGTTAGATTATATATTTGAGATTCAACAGACCCTGTTTTTTTTCCAGGGCCTGATGACAAATGAAGAAATATCTTTTTATTCATAGAAATAATTGTTCTTAAAAAAAAAAAAAAAAGATTATTCAATAACGAAATAGAATTAATTATTGAATAGTTCTAAATAAATAATAATATAAATTATTATGGAATATTATTCCGAAGGATCTACAAAAATTAATAAATTGTGATATGTTTCATTAATGAATGAGTCATTTTAATAAAACATATCACAATTTATTTTATACTCAAAGTGGGGGATACATACGAATTCTTAGCATGGTGAATCGACTTCCATTACTCGTATTAAACCAGAATCTATTCATGCAAGCTAAGTCCTCTAGCCGATGAATAGGCCAAAGAAAACGTTTAATAAATTGAGTCTGATCCGGAGGATCAGGAGTTTGAGTCTCCTGGACGTTCCTCATCCAAGGTTCAAATTTTGTATATCTCTTCTCTAATACTAAGGATCTTAGAACTCGTAATTCCCGACGACGTCTTGGAAGTAACAGATCTTCGAGATTATACCAATGAATAAAATATTGTTTGTCATTAATGAGTGATAAACGTGATATACATTGACTAAAGATATCCCCATCTATTCTTCTTTCAAATCTATCTATAAATTTTAATAAAGTACTTACCATTTTGTACATCAATATTTGATCATCCAATACTTTTGGTAGACGATGTGATGAAATAGTTAAAAATTGATCTAATACCTTCTTTTTAGACTCTGTAAAAAATAGATTCAATAGATTTACATCTATTTTCATCTCACGACAGAACCCAGTAAGATCTTGTTGATTCTCAATTACACTTAAAAGAGATGCTAGATCTTTTATTCTTTGCATTCTACTCCCTAATTCCTTAGATCTCCATCTCCATTGGAATAGATAGTAATGATTCTTTCTTTCTTTGAGCGATAATTCTTCTGATTTCATTTTCTGTCTCTCATATCGATAACTCATTCTCAGTTTCTGAGATCTCTCGCTTGGAGGTATTTTATTTCCCTTTTGCAAAATAGAATTCTTAGGTACAAATATTGTTTTCGTACCATGTTTATCCGTTTCTTCAATAAATTCTGGAAATAACCATAGCATTAAATTGAAATCTAAATCGTTCTTTTTTTCTATAGCAATTTTTTTTTGATATAATATATTCTTCTTCTTCTTCTTCTTCTCCCCAAAACTTCGTATCTTTTGAATACGCTTCGCAGCTAGTATCTCTTCTTTTGTGTCTTCTTTCCAGATTGGTAGTTTTTTAATCTCCGAATTTTTGACGGAATCAACAAAACTATATAAGAGAGTATTATATTTATAACGTTTATTAAAATTATTGATTTGTTGTTTCAAAAGAGGATTCTGTCTATAAATAGAATGTGTATCTCGTTCGTTATAAGAGACATCTTCATTTTTTCTATCAAAAGATAGACTATTTATTTTCCAATGTCTATTAACTTCAAACCTCCATTTTTTTGGTGCTATTTGAGACCAGAATTCCGAGGATAATTTATATTTTCTGAATGAATGTAACCATTCATTCCAGTCTTTTTCACTAAATTTTTGGGGTTCTTTAATAATCCCTTGTGTCATTAAAATATCTTCGATATCCTCAGAAATTATAGTCTCTATGTCCGATAAGTAATTTCCTGATTTTAATTCGTTTTGCTCAGGATGTTCCTTCAATACCCAACTATGTTCTTTCAACGACTGTACCAAATAATTCAAATCCAATTTGGTTGTTTTTGTTTGCCACAACCTATCAAGTATATACGCATGAGAAATTAAATTTATAGACTTATTTTTATCCACTCGAAAAACCTTTCCATCCCCATCTGAATGTGTATGTCGTATTTTATTCGAATCTTCAAAAATATCTTTTAGTAGTATTATTAATTGGATATTGAACCGGAGGAAATAGATAAAATTATTATAAATCTCTCTATTCAATTTCTTGGAAATAATTCTTAATAAATAATACCCTCTTTGAATTAATTGTGCATTTGTTCTACGAAGTATTAAAAACCTTTGTTGAGTTCGAACCAATTGCTTTTTCAGTATTAATTCAAAAAGATTAGAATATTTTTTATCTTTCTCTTTCAATCCGATTCTTGTTTCTATCTTATGAAGAAAAGATTGTTGAATAATTCGTTTCGTACCACTATTTGTTGGGATTAACGAATTATTGAATTCCCGAATATCTTTTCGAGTCTCAAATTCTGGTTGATCCCGAATATCTGGCGATATTTTTTCAATATCATTGAGTGCAGTATCAATAGTTACTTTTTCTATTTCTTGATCAATTATTTTCTCATTTGTTATTTTCGTATCAATGGATCGAATATTAAATTTATTTGTTTCGTCCAATCGATTAGTTTGAATATATTTTTTTTCTGGAAGATCCTTAAATTCTTTGTAAATATATGATAAATTCGTTAGTTGGATTAAATTGGAATAAAGCCGAGATATTTGTCTAGTCCCCAATGATATATTATTTCTCAAACTTTTTATCAATTTCCTCCTAACAGGTTTCCAAAAAGAAGGTTGTTTCTTGATAGTTCCAAAAGGTAAATTTGTTTGAAACCCCCAAGCGGTTAAATAACTAAAAGTCACTTTTTGTTGCTTCGAGATATCTTTTCCTATCAAATTACTATATCTAACGGATTGAGAATGTATATCTCCTTCGGTTCGTTTTAATCGTTTCACCTTTTTCTGAGTATGCCAAGGTTTTAATTGAAAAGGATATAAAATCTTTATCTGAAGACCTTCTCGCAACCAACGACCAGGTAATTTGGTGTCTGAAAATTCATTACCATCATAAGTACACTTTATGTGAATTTCTCGATTCCATTCGGTCCAATCTTCATCCCATTCAGGAAATTGGAATAATAAAATACGACCAATATTCTTACCTATTATTAATATAGGCAATTTAACATACTTTCTAAAATTTGATTGAATAACTAATAATAAACTTCTTCCACTTTGGGCGAAGTAAAAATCTAACCTAGCTGCTAATGCTAGACGATCAGCCTTCGATCTCGTAATATTTTTCGAAGAAGACAGTAATCCCCTGATCTGGATTGTGTTTGTTTCACTCTTCATCGTTTCTAGAATTTCCAGAGACGATTCCGGGATAGTAGGTGCCTCCATTATCCTCAAAAAGAAAGGAGAGTGTGCTTTATGTTGCAACATCTTCCATATCAGTATTTTACGTCTTCGAGGCCGTAAAGATCCTCTTAGTATTCTTCGACGAAAATCTGACTGTTTTGAAAATCGTTTCACAACTCTTCTTGTTTTTAGTTTGGTTTTCGTGACACTAATTCCCACGTTTTTGACTTTCCTCTGACGAACATCATTAGTCCCACCTACAACATCGAATCGATTAGCTTTTATTATTAAAGTGTATCGAGGTAAATCTTTTCTAATTTCCTGGATGCGAGGCAATAAAGATATTGCTTGTGTTACGGAAGAGAAATCTCGTAGTTTAGTGAAATCGGTTGAGAATACATCGAAAAAAGAAGACCAAATTGAACTATTAGTTTCGTCTTTCAAATAAATAAAAAATAAAGCTTGTTCTACAGGAGGAAGTTTGAAAACATGTTCCCAAGTTATATATACTGTGTTATGCTTAGTTTTCAAGAAATTAAGTTCATTGAAAAGCTTTTTAATTTGCTTGTCTTGAGATTTTCCGAACATGAACAAGAATGTTCGTTGACCACTTTTCGGTAACAAATCCCAAGGTAAAGGAAATAAATTACGGTTTAATCCCTGATATTGAGTAGAAATCCAATCTTTGAACTTATTTTGATATTCCTTCTTATATTCCTCTCCGAGATCTTTATTCTGATAATCCTTTCTCAAATCTATTATATCGGGCAAAATCCAAGGTGACTTTGATAATGGAATCCTAGTGCGGGATAAGCTGCTTAGAAAAGGATCATAAATCTTAGCTAATTCTTGTCCGTTACTGTTATATAAGCCAGTCCTCTTTTCTATTATTTTCTGAATATCAAAACCATTTTTTAAAGATTCGATCCGAGCTCTTAAATCATTGTTTAAATCATTTCTTCGTTCTCGTCTATCATTAATCCATTCTTTGTAAAAATCATCCGATGACATAAATTCATTTGAATCTTTGAAAGAATTGTTTAATTGTTTTTCGGAAATGAATAAACTAGGCAGATATGTAAAAGATATTCGTTGTTTACCATCAGTTATACATTTGTTAAAGAAATAATCAGATACTTGTTTTTTCACCAAACTATTATGACTGATTCGACTATTTTCAATATATCGTAATGGTCGATTCCATCTCGATCGATCGAAAAAGTTATTAGGCCATGGTAAAAAAATCCATAATAGGTCTTCCGGGTTTTTCTTCAATCTCTGATCATATAATGTAATTTCATTCGAAAATTTCTTAGACGTAAGGGGTACTGGAGCTCGACCCAGATGTAGACACAAAGAAATTAAAATAATAATACTAAAAGTTCGGTATAGAACGCGCTTAATCAAAAGATAAAGTATAGGTGCATCATGTTCTATCCGTACCAAAAGTAATTTTGCTAAATTGATGAATAAGAGATTACCACCTAACCAACCTAAAAGACTACTTATTATGAATACTAAATTATTACTATACCGATAAAGAACTACTTGTACTAATCGGGATAATACAGGACTTGGTAAAAGCAGAGGATTTAATAATTGAAATATCAAACTATCTAAGAATATAGTACGAAGTCGCGGATCACTTATTGAACTAATATGACGTAGATTTTTATAATTTAATAAATATTTCGTTCGAAACCAGTGAAAAAACATATATGGGAGAACTAGCAAAGTTATTAGATGCGGTTTCACTAATAGGATATACAGGGGTGAACAGTATATTGATAAATATATTAACAACTGTCCAATCATTAAACCACTTACAGCTACTGTACCACTAAGATTTCCTTCCAAGAGAAAAGATCGTATCGAAAAGATCTGAGAAGGTCCAATCGGTAATGTAGTAAGAAATCCATAATAGATTCCAAATAATACAGCTGGGCCTATCCACATCGGTAACGAAATCTGTGATACAGAAGACAACAATTCAATGCTTTCTATGGGCATAGGAATTATTTATAATCTCTTTATTATATTAGATTTGTATCATATGAATAGATTTTTCAATCTATTCATATACAAGATACCAGTTTTTTCAATATTTATCAATAGTTTTCTTAATAACAAAGAGAATATCTTTTGATTAAGAACTAAATTCTAGTAAAAGTTGTTTCTATCAATAGATTATACAAAAATTATTATACGAAATTCAATAGATTATACAAAATTATTTCCTTTTAGGATTTATTTCAGATTATCGCCGATTGTAACAGGTTTGTCCAACCTAGATGTTCCAAACTATTGTTACGTCGTAAAGGACGGGTAACAAGTTCAAGCACATCTTTTGCATTGGTAAATCCATGGATTTGAGCAAAAGTGAATTCAACAGACCACTTTGTATTAATTCCTCTTGCTTCTAATGGATTGGCGTGAGCCATTCCAGTAATGGCTAAATCAGGTTGTAATTCCCGCATACGCTGTATCTGATTATAATTGTCTGGTTTTTCCACAATGCGTGGCATTGGTATATGCATCTTTTTACAAGTATCTTGTAGAAGAGATAATTCAGCAGCTTGATATCGTTTGTCCATATATGGAATACCTATTTCATAAACGATCATTCCACATCTGATTAAGAATCTAGCTAAAGATACTTCTAACAAATTATCTCCCATAAAAAATACAGATTTTCCACGTAATAAATCGAGATAATCTTTTAAATTATTCCAAATTAGGGTTTCTCTCTCTTCCAAACCTTGGGATTCGATGCCGAATACGGAACAAATTTTTTCAATCCAAGCACGTGTTCCATCAGGACCAATAGGAAATGGTGCCCCAATCAATTTACACTTTCTACGTCGCATTAAAGTTGTTGCTGTACGACTCAGGAATGGATTGACACCACAGACATAAACTTCCTCACCTAATGAAGGCAGTTCGGTGTATCTCTGAGCTGGCAACCAACCTGAGACTCGAATAGATTGACGTTTTAATTCCGAATTGAGTTGAGAAGCAACTGTCGAAGGTACAGATCCGAAAAGAACTAAAGGAGGATGATTTGGTGATTCAAAAGTCTCGTCTCTTTTTTGTTCTGAAGAAACAGATAATACTTTTTTTTTAGTTCCATCTTCTTCATCAATCCAAGATTTATATTCAGGACAACGATGTGTTATAGCAGCTAATACAGTATCTTCTCCCTGAGTAAAAGCATAATCCAGTCCATTGGCTCTTGCTACTACAATGGGTATTCCTATTTCCGTCTCAACCTTTGGTGCTATACCTTCCAAGTCCATTTTTATTATTTCCGTGGTGCATGTACCAATCCAGACAATAACACTAGGATTTCTATCTTTTTTTATCTGAAGACAAAGTCTTTTTAATTCCTCATGGTCATTCAATTGAGCTGAGATATCTCCTTCTTCCAATTCGGCCATTGCATAACGAGGTTCTGCAAAGATCATCACTCCAAGAGCATTTTGTAAGAAGTAACCA